AATAAGAAGTATAAAAAAAGAAATTCGTTGTATATACATTCGAACCACTGTCGGTCATATTTCTTTTTATCGAGAAATCGAAGAGGCTATACAAGGTTTTTGTCGGGCCTATTCATATGGTATCTAATCATATCTAATCATATAGATGGTTGGTGTTGGTATCTAAGCTAGGTAAATTTCTGATACTGGTTTAAATTCTGGTCTTGTCGATTCAACTAGGATCTTTTCAATACGTGAATAAAGATAAAGAAAAGGAAGTTTTCCAATCATTCACTCAAATCCATTGTCGAACCGAATGCCACTGAGTGGAATATGGAGGTACTTATGGCAGAACGGGCCAATCTAGTCTTTCACAATAACGTGATAGGTGGAACTGCCATTAAACGACTTATTAGCAGATTAATAGATCATTTTGGAATGGCATATACATCACACATCCTGGATCAAGTAAAGACTCTAGGGTTCCGTCAAGCTACTGCTACATCTATTTCATTAGGAATTGATGATCTTTTAACAATACCTTCTAAAGGATGGCTAGTCCAAGATGCTGAACAACAAAGTTTGATTTTGGAAAAACATAACCATTATGGGAATGTCCATGCGGTAGAAAAATTACGCCAATCCATTGAAATATGGTATGCTACAAGCGAATATTTGCGACAAGAAATGAATCCTAATTTTAGGATGACTGACCCTCTTAATCCAGTCCATATAATGTCTTTTTCAGGAGCTCGAGGAAATGCATCTCAAGTGCACCAATTAGTAGGAATGAGGGGATTAATGTCAGATCCACAAGGACAAATGATTGAGTTACCCATTCAAAGCAATTTACGCGAAGGACTATCTTTAACAGAATATATTATTTCTTGCTACGGAGCCCGCAAAGGGGTTGTCGATACTGCTGTACGAACATCAGATGCTGGATATCTTACACGTAGACTTGTTGAAGTGGTTCAACACATTGTTGTACGTCGAACAGATTGCGGTACCATTCGAGGGATTTCTGTGAATACCCGAAATGGAATGATGCCAGAAAGAATTTTGATACAAACATTAATTGGTCGTGTATTAGCAGACGATATATATATAGGTTCACGATGCATTGTCGTTCGAAATCAAGATATTGGAATTGGACTTATCAATCGATTCATAACTTTTAAAACACAACCAATATTTATTCGAACCCCCTTTACCTGTAGGAATACGTCTTGGATCTGCCGATTGTGTTATGGCCGGAGTCCGATTCATGGGGACCTGGTAGAATTGGGAGAAGCTGTCGGTATTATAGCTGGTCAATCTATTGGAGAACCGGGCACTCAACTAACATTAAGAACTTTTCATACTGGTGGAGTATTCACAGGGGGTACTGCAGAATATGTGCGAGCCCCCTCGAATGGAAAAATAAAATTTAATGAGGATTTAGTTCACCCTACACGCACACGTCATGGATATCCTGCTTTTCTATGTAATATAGACTTGTATGTAACTATTGAAAGTGACGATATTATACATAACGTGATTATTCCACCAAAAAGTTTTCTATTAGTTCAAAATGATCAATATGTAAAATCAGAACAAGTGATTGCTGAGATCCGCGCGGGAACATCTACTTTTAATTTGAAAGAAAAGGTTCGAAAACATATTTATTCTGACTCCGAAGGGGAAATGCATTGGAGTACCGATGTATACCATGCATCCGAATTTATGTATAGTAATGTACATATCTTACCAAAAACAAGTCATTTATGGATATTATCAGGAAAGTCGTGTAGGTCTGATGCAATCCATTTTTTACTTCGCAAGGATCAAGATCAAATTCACAGTAATTCTCTTTCTACCACAAAAACAAATATTTCTAACCTTTCAGTAAGTAATGATGAAGTAAAAAATAAATTATTTAATTTCAATACTTTAGGTACAAAAGAAAGGAGGATTACCGATTATTCAATATTTAATCAAATCCAAATCCTATGTATGGATCATTGTCATTTGATGTATCCTGCTCTTTTTCACGATACTTTTTCTTTTTTGGCAAAAAGACGAAGAAATAGATTTCTTATTCCATTCCAATCGATTCAAGAACGAAAGAACGAACTAATGCGCCCTTCTGGTGTCTCGATTGAAATACCGATCAATGGTATTTTTCATAGAAATAGTATTTTTGCTTATTTCGATGATCCTCAATACAGAAGACAGAGTTCAGGAATTACTAAATATAGAACTATAGGAATTCAGTCCATTTTTCAAAAAGAAGATTTAATTGAATATCGAGGAATCAAAGAATTAAAGCCAAAATATCAAATCAAAGTAGATCGATTTTTTTTTATTCCCGAAGAAGTGCATATTTTACCCGAATCTTCTTCTATAATGGTACGAAATAATAGTCTCGTTGGAATAGGAACACCAATCACTTTAAATATAAGAAGTCGAGTAAGAGGATTGGTCCGATTGGAAAAGAAAAAAAAAAAAATTGAATTAAAAATATTTTCTGGAAATATCCATTTTCCTGGAGAGATGGATAAGATATCCCGACCTAGTGCCATCTTGATACCACCCAGAACGGTAAAAAAAAAAAGGAAGGAATCAAAAAAACTGAACAATTGGACCTATGTCCAATGGATCACAACTACCAAGAAAAAGTATTTTGTTTTGGTTAGACCTGTAATTCTATATGAAATACCAGACAGTATCAATTTTGTAAAACTTTTTCCCCAAGATCTGTTCCAGGAAAAGGATAATCTGGAACTTAAAGTTATCAATTATATTCTTTATGGAAATGGAAAATCCATTCGGGGAATTTCCGACACAAGGATTCAATTAGTTCGGACTTGTTTAGTCTTGAATTGGGCTCAAGACAAAAGAAGTTCTTCCATTGAAGAGGCCCTCGCTTCCTTTGTTGAAGTAAGTACAAATGGTTTGATTGAGTACTTCCTAAGAATTTATTTAGTGAAATCTCATACTTCATATATCCGAAAAAGGAATGACCCATCTGGTTTAGGATTGATCTCGGATTCGGATCGGATCAATATCAATCCCTTTTTATCTATTAATTCCAAGACAAAAATTCAACAATCACTTAGCCAAAATCACGGAACTATTCGTATGTTGTTGAATAGAAATAAGGAATGCCGATCTTTGATAATTTTGTCATCATCTAATTGTTTTCAAATGAGACCTTTCAACAACGTAAAAGATCCTAATGGGATAAAAAAGGATCCTATAATTGCAATTAAGAATTCGTTAGGCCCTTTAGGAATAGCCCTTCAAATTGCAAATTTTTATTCATTTTCTCGTTTAATAACTCATAATCAGATCTCAATAACTAAAAATTTGCAACTTGACAAATTAAAGGAAACCTTTCAAGTAATTAAATATTATTTAATGGACGAAAACGAGACAATTTTTAAACCCGATCTATACAGTAACATCGTTTTAAATCCATTCCATTTGAATTGGTATTTTCTCCATCATAATTTTTGTGAAAAAACTTTTACAATAATTAGTCTTGGACAATTTATTTGTGAAAATATATGTATAGCTCAAACGAAAAATGGACCACATTTAAAACTAAAATCGGGTCAAGTTCTAACTGTTCAAAAGGATTCTGTAATAATAAGATCGGCTAAGCCTTATTTGGCGACTCCAGGAGCAACCATTCATGGCCATTATGGAGAAATCCTTTATGAAGGAGATATATTAGTTACATTTATATATGAAAAATCCAGATCCGGTGATATAACACAAGGTCTTCCAAAAGTGGAACAGATATTAGAAATACGTTCGATTGATTCAATATCGATGAATCTAGAAAAAAGAATTGATGCTTGGAACGAATGTATAACAAGAATTCTCGGCATTCCCTGGGGATTCTTGATTGGTGCTGAGCTAACTATAGCGCAAAGTCGTATTTCTTTAGTTAATAAAATCCAAAAGGTTTATCGATCCCAGGGAGTACACATCCATAATCGACATATAGAAATTATTGTGCGTCAAATAACATCCAAAGTATTGGTTTCAGAAGATGGAATGTCTAATGTATTTTTACCTGGCGAACTAATTGGATTATTGCGAGCCGAACGAACGGGGCGTGCCTTGGAAGAAGCAATTTGTTACCGAGCTTTATTATTGGGAATAACAAAAACATCTCTGAATACTCAAAGTTTCATATCCGAAGCGAGTTTTCAAGAAACTGCTAGAGTTTTAGCAAAAGCCGCTCTTCGGGGTCGTATCGATTGGTTGAAAGGTCTTAAAGAGAATGTTGTTTTAGGGGGAATGATCCCCGTTGGTACCGGGTTCAAAAGAATAATGCACCGTTCGCGGTCAGGGCAACAGAACAAGATTACCTTGGAAAAAAAAAAGAATTTATTCGAAGTAGAAATTAGAAATCTTTTGTTCCATCACAGAAAATTATTTGATTTTTTTCATTTCAAAGAATTTATGTGATACATTCGAAATCTAGGATTTAATGCTTCCTATAAAGAAGATTAGATTCATCCCTTTAAAATTAAAAGCAGTCATTTGATTTCTTAATAAAGTAAGTATAATAAATATAATAAATCGAAAAAAATGAATGGATTGATTATGTATTAACAGACAATCTTCAATAAAAGAGAAGGTTCCATCGGAACAATTATTTATTTCTATTTCAGGATACCAGGTCTCTTTTTTTTTCAATTTTTAAAAAAAAAAATGTGGGGATAAATGACAAAAAGATATTGGAACATAACTTTTGAAGAGATGATGGAAGCAGGAGTTCATTTTGGCCATGATACCAGGAAATGGAATCCTCGAATGGCACCTTATATATCCACAAAGCATAAGGGTATTCATATTATAAATCTTACTCAAACTGCTCGTTTTTTATCAGAAGCTTGTGATTTGGTTTTTGATGCAGCAAGCAGAGGAAAACAATTCTTAATTGTTGGTACAAAAAAAAAAGCAGCCGATTCAGTAAAACGGGCTGCAATAAGAGCTCGATGTCATTATGTTAATAAAAAATGGCTCGGCGGTATGTTAACGAATTGGTATACTACAGAAACAAGACTTCGTAAGTTCAGGGACTTGAGAACGGAGCAAAAGACGGGTAAACTCACCTCTCTTCCAAAAAGAGATGCCGCTACGTTGAAGAGACAATTATCTCATTTGGAAACATATCTGGGTGGCATAAAATATATGACGGGGTTACCCGATCTTGTAATAATCGTTGATCAGCAAGAAGAATATACGGCTCTTAGAGAATGTATCACTTTGGGAATTCCAACAATTTGTTTAATCGATACAAATTGTGACCCCGATCTCGCAGATATTTCGATTCCAGCTAATGATGATGCTATAGCTTCAATCCGATTAATTCTTAACAAATTAGTATTTGCAATTAGTGAAGGTCGTTCTAGCTATATACAAAATTTTTGATTAATAATTAATAATAAGATTAATAAATTTTTAGACTTGGTGTGGTGGGGGGATTCATAGATTTATGGAATCTATTATTATATTATTATTATACAATTAAAAAATTGTGCAATAAAGAACAAACAGAAATATTATGTGATGAGTAGGTATTCCAAATAGAAAATGAAAGTAAAAAAGTAAACGGTTGAATCAAAATAATTCCCTTTCAAGTTATATTTTTTTATTTTAGAGGGCAGGGCAATATGAATGTTCTATTAGGTTCCATCAACACATTAAACAGATTATACGATATATCTGCTGTGGAAGTAGGTCAACATCTCTATTGGCAAATAGGGGATTTTGAAGTGCATGCTCAAGTACTTATTACCTCTTGGGTTGTAATTGCTATCTTATTAGTTTCAACCATTGTAGTTGTTCGAAATCCGCAAACTATTCCCACTTCCGGTCAAAATTTCTTTGAATATGTCCTTGAATTCATTCGAGACGTGAGCAAAACTCAGATTGGAGAAGAATATGGTCCGTGGGTTCCATTTATTGGAACTCTGTTTCTATTTATTTTTGTTTCCAATTGGTCAGGGGCTCTTTTACCTTGGAAAATTATAAAGTTACCTCATGGAGAGTTAGCTGCACCCACTAATGATATAAATACTACTGTTGCATTAGCTTTACTTACATCAGTAGCATATTTCTATGCGGGTATTTCAAAAAAAGGATTGGCTTATTTTGGTAAATACATCCAACCAACTCCAATCCTTTTACCGATTAACATCTTAGAAGATTTCACAAAACCCTTATCGCTTAGTTTTCGACTTTTCGGAAATATATTAGCTGATGAATTAGTAGTTGTTGTTCTTGTTTCGTTAGTACCTTTAGTAGTTCCTATACCTGTTATGTTCCTTGGATTATTTACAAGTGGTATTCAAGCTCTTATTTTTGCTACTTTAGCTGCGGCTTATATAGGTGAATCCATAGAAGGGCATCATTGACGAGTTATCGAAATAGTATTTTTTGAGTTTAGCCCTCCACAAAGTAGGTGCGGCTCACGATAATCTACTTTTTGAATTAAAAATAATCGAAAGTATTATCCACCCCCCAAAAGATGCAATTGCAATAAGGATAAGGTATAAATAAAATAATAAAAGAAAGGGTAGGGGAGTCAAACTAGATGTATATATAATCTAATCGATATAAGACAACTCTTTCCTTTTTTGTAGGTTTCAAAGAATAATTCTCGAATCCAATTGAATATAAGACACAACTAATTGGTTTACGGTATGGAAGAAACACATGTATATGTCATATTAGATCTTCACTAGTTATATATGAATATATATCTAAATTTGTCCTGCTATTACTCTAAATTTAGATGGGGATTCAAAAAACAAAGTCCTTCCGTTTCATCTGTTGTAATTGTGAATTGACTATGGAATGACTAAAAAAATGAAATAAAGAACGAAGAATTTAAAGAAAGGTTCTTAAATTTTAAGAATTTAAGATAAGAACATAAATTGTATGTATTCACAAAAAACTACATGGGTAGAAAAGAAAAAAGAAATATCGAAGTAATTTGGATAGTTCAATAAATATTATTATATTATTTCAGTTTGTAATTTCAATTACACTTTGACTAGATAAAGATAAATATGAAGAATGAAATAATAAAGTCATAATTTCTTGGTTGATTATATTATTAACTATTTCTTTTCTTTATTTTATTTGGAATAGGAGAAACTTATCATGAATCCGCTAATTTCTGCTGCTTCTGTTATTGCTGCTGGGTTGGCCGTCGGGCTTGCTTCCATTGGACCTGGAGTTGGTCAAGGCACAGCTGCAGGGCAAGCTGTAGAAGGGATTGCGCGACAACCGGAAGCAGAGGACAAAATAAGGGGTACTTTATTACTTAGTCTGGCTTTTATGGAAGCTTTAACTATTTATGGGCTGGTTGTAGCATTAGCGCTTTTATTTGCGAATCCCTTTGTTTAATCTTTTAAAAATAGAAAGATAAAAATACATGTTCTTTTTTCCGTGGACTTTCTTTACTGCTCTTGCTTTTTTTTCAAATTATATTAAGATCTCACTCCTATAATT